ATATTTTGTATTAATCTATGGAAGTATAAGTAAATAAAAGAGTCTTTTTCATTATTTGTTATGTCAAGGCTCAACCCTTTGCCTTTCCTTTTATTTATAATTGGGAATTTCTACCACAACCACATAATAGATCAACAACCTTTTGACGAAAGGGCACCCTTTATGATTATTATTATTTGTTCTTTGATAAAGAAAAAAAAATAAGAAAAAGCCGGCTATCGGAATCGAACCGATGACCATCGCATTACAAATGCGATGCTCTAACCTCTGAGCTAAGCGGGCTCATAGAAATTCTACATACATAAAAACTATATCTTAGTTTAAGCTTATTCATTTTTATTCTTTTATGATATAAATTATCTAAATATAAAAAAATTTTTAAAGAAAAAAGGAAATTTAAAATTGAGTTTATTTCTATAGATTTATTATTTTTCATCTAGAACAATTTTATTCTATTATATAATTTTAATTATATTATATAATTCTATTGAAATTGAAATCATTATTATATCTACTAATCTACTAACTAATATATAAATTAGATTATAATGAGAAATGAGGGCTAGTAATTGAAAAAAATGCATTATGAAAATTTTCATTATAGCTATAATGAATAGATATTTTTTGAGTTATGTTATTTTAGGGGTCTGCCCCAAGAAAACCTAAAAAAAATAGAAATAAATCAAGAAAAAAGAAATCCAGATTATAGATTATAATAATATAAAAATAATATTATATTTTCATTCAGAGACGAAGACGAAAAACAAAGAATCGATCCTTTGAGTATTACAAACTGCATAAAGGAAAGAAGCGTATATATGTTCTCTATTCATCTATATTGAATTGTACCTACAGAAATGATAGAATCATTTCGGATTAGACCAAAGCAAGTTTCAAATTTATAGTCTTTCCAATAGAAATTTACTAGAAAAAAAAAGAAGAAAAAACTTTTCGGTATATTAATCTGTATAAAATCTAAAAAATGCGAGAGATACGGAAGGGGGGGACATCCCATTGGGGTCCTAATTTTATAAAATATAACGGGGATATGGCGAAATCGGTAGACGCTACGGACTTAATTGGCTTGAGCCTTAGTATGGAAACCTACTAAGTGAAAACTTTCAAATTCAGAGAAACCCTGGAATTAAAAAAAGGGCAATCCTGAGCCAACTCCTTTTTTCAAAAGCAAAAAAAGTATTAAGAAAGAAAAAAAAAGGATAGGTGCAGAGACTCAAAGGGAGCTGTTCTAACAAATGGGGTTGACTGTGTTGTTATAAGTATAAGACTTCTTCCCCCTAAATTTCAAACCAAGAAAAAGGGTGAAGAATATACGTACTGAAATGATTAATGACAACCCAAATCTGTTCTGTATTTTTTTTTTCTTTTCTAATTTTGAGATATATAAAATAATATAGTATTTTATATATTATATATTTTCTATATTTATAGTAGAGATTTATAATAGGAAATTTAAAATGCAAGAATTGTTGTGAATCGATTCCAAGTTAAAAGTGGAATCCATATTTATTCATCAAAACATTCACACTCACTCCATAGTCTGATAGATCTTGTGAAGAACTTATTAATCGGATGAGAATAAAGATAGAGTCCCATTCTACATGTCAATACTGACAACAATGAAATTTATAGTAAGAGGAAAATCCGTCGACTTTTAAAATCGTGAGGGTTCAAGTCCCTCTATCCCCAAAAACTTTTTTCACTCCTTAACAAATTATCTTTTTTTGCATTACCGTTTTAAAGTTAAAGATGGTTATGTTCCGATATATATTTTTTTTGTGATCTTATCACAAGTCTTATAATATATATGATAGGAGGACAAAAAAATATCTTTTATTTGAGCAGGCAGTACTCTGTTGAGTAATTCATAATCCATATTTTTACATTTTTATATATTATTAATATAAAACTTATATAAAATTATATACAGAGTTCCTCTTTTTGAAGACCCCAAAAATTCCGGTACCTATATAATTGTAATACTTTTCATCCTTTTAATTGATTGACTAATTGACACAAACCCAAGTTATCTCGTAAAATAAAATGGGGAGATGATGCACCAGAAAAAGGAATGGTCGGGATAGCTCAGCTGGTAGAGCAGAGGACTGAAAATCCTCGTGTCACCAGTTCAAATCTGGTTCCTGGCACATTTGTGTTTTTTTTTTTATTCTATACCTAGAAATTGACGACTATGAGTCGATATACAAGTCGAGATCATGACACATAAGTAAATTATTTAGCTAGTTATCGTGCGAAATACCCCATCTATCTAAAAACTGGATGGGTAGATAGTTTAAAAAAGAAACCCTTTTTTTAGGGTTTTTAATTTTTTGCTGCTATTGGGTTTCCTCTTATGTACAATACATTTTAATTTTAATATAATACTTCATATATATTCGAATCGGATTACCTTTCATTTTAATATAGATTTATGTATGGATTTATATTTTTTCCTTTCCTCATACATCCTATGACTTTACGT